GAATTTTTCAATTCATTTGGCTCTCATGCTCAATTACGTCACGGTCACTGCCCATATCTTGTTATGACTGTAATGAGCCTATCCTCTTTTCTCTATTCAGATTCACACCCCTCCAAAATTGAAAAACGGATTACGAATACTAATTCAAGATCATAATAAAATTTGGAGGACTCTTCTGACCAAATAAAAAAAAATCTGAAATTGTCAGCAAAGTTGCTTTTTTTTTAGTGAAATTCAAAGAATTCGTTTCACTTTCTACATACATTATATATTACATAGGTCATCGATTTGGCATTTGATAAGATAATATAGAAAAAAATGCATGTGGACCCGCAATACAAAAAAGATTTCAAATAATTTTCTCGACATGAGCGTTCTATATCGAACAAAAAATTTCAACTAGTCCCTCATTTCAAATTTCAAATGACGATAGTAGTAGAAAGAATACCATGCTATGTTTGGACTTCAAAAGTTTTGCTTTAACCATATAATTAATCCCGCATTATTGGTTGATTGAGAATCAAAGCAAAGCGGATTTACCAAAAAATTACGAAATGCTACGTTTCTTAAATAGTTTCAATATCATTGTCATTTTTTTTTTAATTGAAAAAATTCAACGAATTTACAAATTCCTAAGTAATTCGCGAGATCATGCACCTTTTACTTTAAATTTTCATTTTTAAAAATAGTTAAAGTTCAAACGAAAATAATGAAAAAAAAGTGCAGCTGGGCCAGTCCAGCCTATTCTTGAAATAAACAACTCGCACACACTCCCTTTCCAAAAAAGATCAATACACCAAATACTACACTTAGATTTATTGGATTTGTTGCTAAAATATCGGTATTAAACCCAAAACTCCCGGCCAGCGGCCATTGGCCCAAGGAAAGGAAGGAATCGGTTAGATTTTTCATACAATCTCCTCTCTGTTTTTTACAGATAGATAAACAAAGAATAGCTTTTCTTTTTTTTGTATCACTTTATATATACTTCTATATATTCTTAATATTCTATTCGATTTATATCAATTTCTTATATCTATAGAATTGATTTCGAAACCACTAGTTATTTTCTATTGATTTTTATTTCCCTCTCTCTTTCTATATCGATATAGCGAAAAAAAAAAAAATAAAGTTTATGGATTTTTTCAATTCAAAATTCCTAATCCTAATAAAAATAATACTTATTAGTATTTTAGAATTAGCTAGCAAATTTCAAGTTTCATATCAATTTCGGAATATTTCGTTGTTGGACGACTCCTTAAGTTTCAATTTCTACGAACGGGAAGGAAGAAAGCGGATCGGTATGCGAATTACTCATCCTTAAATCTTTCCTTCCCGGGCAAGGAGTCGTGTCCCCACATTGTAAATTGGAGGAGTGAATTATTAATATAATTCCAAAAAGCAAGTGAAATAAATTCAGAAAATAAGTCAAAATTTTCTATATCTATACTCTATATCTATACTATATAGATTTGGAATTGTTTAAGTTTAAGTGTTTAAGACAAGATTAAACAAAGGGATTTGCAAATAACAGCGCTAAAGCGACAACCAATCCATAAATTGTTAATGCTTCCATAAAAGCCAGACTAAGCAATAAAGTACCTCGTATTTTTCCCTCCGCCTCGGGCTGTCTTGCGATCCCCTCTACAGCTTGGCCCGCAGCAGTCCCTTGGCCAACCCCAGGTCCAATAGAAGCAAGTCCGACAGCTAACCCAGCAGCAATAACGGAAGCGGCAGAAATCAGTGGATTCATGATAAATTAAATTTCTCAAAAAAAAAAAAAAAATGGTTAATGATACAATCATTCAATGAATTATAGATGAATTATTCCATCACTCAGTTTGATCCAATCAAAGTAACTAAAAATAAAAACTCCAAATTGAAGTCATAGAATAATATTATTGAATCATCAGAACCGATTCTCGATCGTTTTTTGAAGTTGGATTCTTCGGAATCCAAAACCAAAGACGTCTATTGGAATCCCTATTGAAATTCATAGTATTAGTAGGGTCTTAGATAGTTTTAGGTCATATATAACTATTCAATATCTAATATCCCATATACATGTGTTTCTTCCAGAATGTAAACCAACTTGGTTGGATCTTAGATCCAGTAGAATTATTTTTGAACGGGAAAAACTGAATTCGATATCGATAATAGTTGGATTCTAGGTAAACAATTTGAAACTGGCTAATTTCTTTTTTTAAATCGCGTTTTTTAATTCTTCTCTTGCTTTATGATTATTCCGCATGAGTCGAATTTACCTAGAAAAAAAAAATTGGTTTTGGTTAAGGGGAATCAAATCATTTCATAGAAATTTTCATTAGCATTTTATGCTATTATTCTATTTTCTTTTTTCAATTTTTCTTTTCATTTGAATATATTTATTTATATAAAAAAAAAGAAAATAATAGATACAAAAGGCGATTTATTTTCGGAAACCGATCCTCTTTCATTTTTTTTAGAATTTCCCCTAAATATTAAATATTTTAGGGGGAACCTTTTTTCCTATTACGGTATATGATAACTGCCTTAACTTAATTAGTTATCCTTTATTAGTTATCTATTTTGATGTTCCCCAACAAGTAGATTATCGTGAGTTCCGCTATTATTTTGGTCGAAATTCAAAAAACAACTATTTATAAGTGAAGTCAATGATGACCCTCCATGGATTCTCCTATATAAGCGGCGGCTAAAGTTGCAAAAATAAGAGCTTGAATACCACTGGTAAATAAGCCAAGGAACATGACAGGTATAGGAACTACTGAAGGTACTAAAGAAACAAGAACAACAACTACTAATTCATCGGCTAAAATATTTCCGAAAAGTCGAAAACTAAGTGATAAGGGTTTTGTAAAATCTTCCAAGATGTTAATGGGTAAAAGGATTGGAGTAGGTTGAATGTATTTACTGAAATAACTTAATCCTTTTTTGCTAAGACCCGCATAGAAATAGGCTACGGAGGTGAGTAAAGCTAAAGCAACAGTAGTATTTATATCATTTGTGGGTGCGGCTAATTCTCCGTGGGGTAACTGTATGATTTTCCATGGTAAAAGAGCCCCTGACCAATTACAAACAAAAATAAATAGGAACATAGTTCCTATAAAAGGAACCCATGGACCATATTCTTCTCCAATCTGGGTTTGGCTCACGTCTCGAATGAATTCAAGGACATATTCGAAGAAATTCTGCCCGTCATTCGGAATGGTTTGTGGATTCCGAACAGCTATACTGGCTGAAACTAATAAGATAGCAATTACAACCCAAGAAGTAATAAGTACTTGACCATGGACTTGAAAACCTCCTATTTGCCAATATAAATGTTGGCCTACTTCTACACCCGATATTTCGTATAACACTTTTAATGTGTTGGTGGAACATGATAGAACATTCATAGTACCCTCTGACAGAAATTGAAATTCCAGGAAATTATTTTAATTCAACCATCTCGTTTTCTACTTGCTTATTTGAATTTTTTGATACGAACTAATAACATAATATCCCTACTCATTTTTATCTCATTTATATAATCAAATTCAAGAATAGTAAACGATTCGATAAATTTCTGGAGGTTCAAAAAAAAAATTTTATCTTATTATTAATTACGTATTTCGTATATAGCTAGAACGACCCTCACAAATTGCGAATACTAATTTGTTAAGAATTAATCGGATTGACGCTATAGCATCATCATTTGCTGGAATTGAAATATCTGCCAGGTCGGGATCACAATTTGTATCGATTAAGCAAATTGTTGGAATTCCCAAAGTGATACATTCTCGAAGAGCTGTATATTCTTCTTGCTGATCAACGATAATTATAATATCGGGTAACCCCGTCATATATTTAATCCCACCCAGATATGTTTGCAAGTGGGATAATTGTCTCTTGAACATAGCTGCGTCTCTTTTTTTTGGAAGACAGTAGAAGTTTCCTGTCTTTTGTTCGATTCTCAAGTCCCTGAACTTATGAAGTCTAGTTTCTGTAGTGGACCAATTGGTTAACATGCCACCGAGCCATTTTTTATTAACATAATGACACCGAGCCCTTATTGCAGCCCGCGCTACTAAATCGGCTGCTTTAGTTTTTGTACCAACAATTAAAAACTCTTTTCCCTTACTTGCTGCATCAAAAACTAAATCACAAGCTTCTGATAAAAAACGCGCAGTTTTAGTAAGATTTGTGATATGAATACCTTTACGCTTGGTAGAAATATACGGTGACATCCTCGGATTCCATTTCCTCGTCCCATGACCAAAATGAACTCCGGCTCCCATCATCTCTTCCAAATTTATGTTCCAATATCTTCTTGTCATTTCTTTCTACACTTCCCCTTTCTTTTTTGTTTCAAAGAGGTTGTCTTGAACTAAATAATTGTTCCGACGGAACCTTTTCTTATACCGTAGATTGGACGTCTCAATGTCAATACACAATCCAAACTGCTAATCTCTATTCATTATTATCTGAATTTCGATTACCCCCTCAAGACCATATATAAAGAGTTTTGCAAATCGAAATTGAATTCCAAAAAGCAAGAAAGAATACACTTTGTTTAGGACTCATTAACTGATATATGATCTAAATGATTCCTCAGGGAAATTCTTTTGAACGGCAAGAATCAAATAAGCCTGCGTGGTGGAACAAAATATCGTGTCTTTTCCCCTTTAAAAAAATCTGCTTTTTACGAATGGGTTGCCGCAGTAATCTTTTAAATCCGGTCCCAACAGGGATCATCCCCCCTATAACAACGTTCTCTTTTAGACCTTTCAACCAATCGATACGACCACGAAGAGCTGCTTTGGCTAAAACTCGAGTAGTTTCTTGAAAACTCGCTTCCGATATGAAACTTTGAGTATTCAAAGATGCTCTTGTTATTCCCAATAGGATAGCGCGGTACCAGATCGATTCTTCTAAAGCGCGCCCTGTTCGTTCCGCTCGCACCAATCCAATTAGTTCTCCCGGTAAAAAAACATTAGACATTCCATCCTCGGAAACCAACACTTTTGATGTTATTTGGCGTACAATGATCTCTATGTGCCTATTATGAATTTGCACCCCTTGGGATCGATAAACCTTTTGTATCTTATTAACCAACGATATACGACTTTGCACTATAGTCAGCTCAGTCCCAATCAAGAATCCCCAAGGAATTCCAAGAATTTGTGTTATATACACGTCCCAACCCGCAATTCTTTTTTCTAGGTTCATTGATATTGAATCAATTGAACGCACTTCTAAGACCTGTTCCACTTTTGGAAGACCTTGCGTTATATCTCCGGATCTCGATTTTTCATATATAAATGTAACTAATGTATCTCCTTCGTAAAAGATTTCGCCATAATGTCCATGAACAGTTGCTCCCGGAGTGGCCAAATAAGGTTTAGCCAATCTTATTACTACAGAGTCACCTTGAATAAGCAAAACTTGACCCGATTTGAAGGGGGGTCCTTTTTTGGCTATATACCCATTTTGACAAATAAACTGACCGAGACTAATTATTGTGGGGCGTTCTTCCCAATAATTCGAACAATAACTTTGATGGAGAAAATACCAATTCAAATTGAATAAATTGAAAATGATTTTATTATACGGATCACGATTTGAAATTATCCCATTTTCATCCATTAAATAATATTTAAGCACTTGAAAAGTCGGTTTTAAATTTTCAAGTTGAAGATATTTAGTTATTAAGATCGGATTATGAGTTAGTAAATAATAAAAGGAATCAAAATTCAAAAAATTAAACACCGTTCCTAACGGTCCGATCGACTTCCTAATTTGAATTATAGGATCTGTTGAAATGAATTCTTTTTTTACATTGAGATTGAGATATTTTATATCGTTGAATAGGTCCATTCGGAAACAATTAGATGATGATAAAATCATCAAGGAAGGGTATTCCTTATTGTTATTTAACAATGTGCGAATAGTTCCGTGATTTTGGGGGTTAAGTGATTGTTTCATTTTTCTATTTTTATAAATAGAAATGGAATAAAAAGGATTGATATTGGTATGATCTGATACCTTATCGGAAATGAATCCTAAACCTGAGAGATCAGTTCTTTTTCTGCGGTACGAAATAGCGGATTTTACTAAGTCGATTATTAGGAAAGATCGAACCAAACTCTTTGTACTTACTTCAATAAAAGAAGTACAGACCTCCTCGATGGAAGAACTTTTTATGCCTTGGTTCCAATTCAAAATTAAACAAGTCCGAATTAATTGAATACTTGTATCAGAAATTCCTTGAATGGGTTTGGCATTTCCATAAACAATATAATTGACAACTCTAAGTTGCATATTATCCCTTTCTTGTAAAAAACCCGGAGGGAAGAGTGTTGGTAAATTTAGACCATCTGATATCTCATATGTCACTACCGGGCGAACTAAAACAAAATACTTTTTCTTAGTAGATGTGATCCGTTGGACATAGATCCAATTTTTCCATTTTTTTGAGTCCGTAAAAGCGATGTTTACTTTTCCTGGAGGTATCAAGATCCCGCTGTGTCGGGATATCTTATCAGTCTCCCCCGGAAAATGAATAGCTCCTGAAAAGATTTTCAGTTCAATTCTCGTTTTTTTTCTCTCCATTCGGACTAATCCGCCCACGCGGGTTCTTGTATTTATATTGAAAACAATTCGTGTATCTATTCCAATGAGACTATTATTTCGTATCATTATCAACGAAGATTCAGGTAAACTATGCACTTCTTCGGGAATGAAAAAAAATGGATCTAGTCTCATTTGGTATTTTGACTTCAATTCTTTTATTGGTCGAGACTCAATAAAATCTTCTTTTTTAACGAGTGAATGCACGCCCAGAGTACCATATTTAATAATTCCCGAACTCTTTCTTCTGTATCGAGGATCATCGAAATAAGCAAAAATACTATTATTTCTACGGAAAATACCATTTCTTGGTAGTTCAATCGAGATACCTGAATGAGGCATTAACTCTTTCTTTCGTTCTTGAATCGATTGGATTGGAACGAGAAATCTATTTACTCGCCTTTTTCCCAATAAATGAGAATTCCCATGTAAAATCGTCAGATTCCAACGAACGGGTTCTGAATAATTAGGAATCTTGTCTTTTGTTTTTTGACCAGAAAAATATGAACGAAGTAATTTGTATCTTCGTGGATCATTATTCATTGAGAGAGTTGAAATTGGCCCTCGTTCTACAGAAAGGGACGAAATATTCATTTGATCTTGATCCTTGTGCGGCGAAAAGGGGACTGCACTGGATCTCCACGAACCTCCTGATAATATCCATAAATGACTTGTTTTTGGTAAAAGATGAACATTACTATATGTAAATTTGGATGCGTGGTACACATCATTACTCCAGTGCATTTCTCCCTCTGAGTCCGAATAAATATGTTTTCGAACTCTCTCTTTCAAATTCAAAGTGTATGGTACCTCGCGAATCTCAGCAATTACTTGTTCTGCTTCGACATATTGGTTATTTTGAACCAAAAGAAAACTTTTAGGTGGAATAGTTACATGATGTAGAATCTCCTCACTCTGAATAGTGACATATAAGGCTATAGAACATATAAAAGCAGGATGCCCGTGACGCGTACGCGTGGGATGAACGAAATCTTCATTAAATTGGATTTTTCCATTCGACGGAGCTCGTACATGTTCTGCAGTACCGCCTGTGAAGACTCCTCCAGTATGAAAAGTTCTTAATGTTAGTTGAGTCCCCGGTTCTCCAATGGATTGACCCGCAATAATACCTACAGCTTCTCCCAACTCGACCAGGTCGCCATGAGTGGGACTCCTACCGTAACATAATTGACAGATCCAAGATGTACTCCTACAAGTAAAAGGAGTTCGAATAAAAATTAGTTGGGTTTGAAAGGTTATGAATTGATGAACAAGCCCAAATCCAATATCTTGATTTCGGATGGCGATGCACCGTGAGCCCATATATATATCCTCTGCTAATACACGACCAACTAATGTTTGAATAAAAATTCTTTCGGACTCGGGAATTATCCCATTTCGAGGACTTACGGCAACCCCTCGGGCGGTTCCACAATCTGTTCGACGTACAACAATGTGTTGAACTACTTCAACAAGTCGGCGCGTAAGATATCCGGCATCCGAGGTTCGTACAGCCGTATCCACAACCCCTTTTCGGGCTCCGTAGCAAGAAATGATATATTCTGTTAAAGACAGCCCTTCGCGTAAATTACTTTGAATAGGTAAATCAATCATTTGGCCTTGAGGATCTGACATTAATCCCCTCATACCTACTAATTGGTGCACTTGAGATGTATTTCCTCTAGCTCCCGAAAAAGACATTATATGGACTGAATTAAGTGAATCTGTCATCCTAAAATTAGGATTCATTTCTTGTCGCAAATATTCACTTGTAGTATACCACACCTCAATCGATTGGCGTAATTTTTCTATTGCGTGCACATTCCCATAATGATGGTGTTTTTCTAAAATGAAACTATGTTCTTCAGCATCTTGTACTAACGATCCCTTAGAAGGGATCGTTAAAAGATCATCAATCCCTAATGAAATGGATGTAGCAGTGGCTTGCTGGAAACCCAGAGTTTTGACTTGATCTAGAATGTGTGATGTATATGCCATTCCGAAGTGATCTATTAATTTGCTAATAAGTTTTTTAATAGCAGTTCCGTCTATTATTTTATTGTGAAAGACTAGATTGACTCGTTCTGCCATAAGTCCCTCCATATTCTGCTGATTGGGATTCCACAATGAGTTTGAGCCAATGATTTGAAAACTTCCCTTTATCAATATTAATATGGATAGAAATTCAGAGGAAGTAGAGTCCTAGTAGAAACAGAAAGATCAAAATTCACGCCAGTGTCACAAAATCACTTAATTGAGATGCCATATGATTAGTGACCATACGAGCAGGCGCGACAAAACCCTTGTAGAGCTTCTTCGATTTCTCGAAAAAGAGAAATATGACCAATAGTTGTTCGAATATATATACAAAGAATTTCTTTTTTTATACTTCTTACTAAAAACGAGTGTTCATAAATCTCCTGACAAGTACCCCCCGATTCATAGTGAATCTCGATGGGACCTTCTTTTGAAGCAATAATGCGTTGATCGAGTCGCCAGCGTAGCCAAAAAGGACTATCTAAATTGAGTCTTTTCTGGCGATAAGCTCCAATTGCATTATAGGAATTACAAAAAAAAGGTTCTTTTTGTTTCTTAGACTGATGATTATTATCATTACTTCTTTCATTTTGATACGTTCTTCGATTCCATGGATTATACCTATTTCTACAAATACCTCGGCGATTCCCAATGGTTAATACATATAAACCAATAAGCATATCTTGGGTTGGTACGGAAATAGGATCCCCAATAGCTGGAGACAAGAGATTCATATGCGAAAACATAAGTAAATGGGCCTCTGCTTGAGCCTCCAAAGATAAGGGTACATGAACAGCCATTTGATCCCCATCAAAGTCTGCATTGAATCCCTTACGAACTAATGGATGTAAACAAACCGCCCGTCCTTCTACTAAAATGGGTTGAAATGCCTGTATGCCTAATCTATGCAAAGTGGGCGCTCTATTCAGCAATACAGGGTGCCCCTGCATAACTTCCTGCAATATTTCCCATACAATTGTATCTTTTTCCCGAATTTGACTCTTAGCAACTCCTATGTTCGAAGCAAGATGTTGTCTAATTAGTCCCCGAATTACAAATGTCTGGAAAAGCTCTATTGCTATTTCCCGAGGCAATCCACATCGATGTAGTGGAAGTGAAGGTCCTACAACAATGACAGAACGACCCGAATAATCAACCCGTTTGCCAAGCATAGTCTCGCGAAATCTTCCCTCTTTTCCTTCAATTACATCAGAAAACGACTTGTAAACCTTATTATGACCATCCCTGATTGGCTGTCCGCGAATTCCATTATCAAGAAGCGTATCTACGGCTTCTTGTACCAATTTCTCTTGACACATTACTAATTCCCCCGGTGTAGATCTATTTGTTGTTAATAGATCGGTAAGCGTATTGTTTCGATAGATGACTCTTCTATAGAGTTCATTAATATCCGAGCTCATTAGCTTACCCCCATCTATCTGAATGATGGGTCGTAATTCCGGAGGAAGAACTGGTAGTAAACATAAAACCATCCATTCGGGTTCGATATTTGTTCGAATAAAGTTTTTAGCTAATTCTATGCGTCTAACCAAAAAATCCCTTCTTCTTCCAATTTTGCGATCTTCCCAGTCATTATCCGTGCTTCTTTCTTGGCCTAATTCCTTCCATTCTACTAATGAATAATCTAGAATACTTTGCAAATCTATATCGGCTAATTGTTCTCGTATCGCACCTGCTCCAGTACAAATTTCTCGATTTCGAAATATATCGAAACCATGAGTAGTAAAAAAAACTGGGATGCTATATTTCCAGGATTGTATTTCATATTCGAATAACCCTCGTAATCGTAAGAAAGTTGGTTTTTTAGCTATAGGCCTAGCAAAAGCAAAATTGGGATAGGATTCTCCCCCCCTTTAAAATCGGACGTGAAAGTTTCTTTTCGTCCGGCTCAAGTAGTTAGAACCAAATAAACAAAAAGAAGAGGTTTTGTTTTTACTTTCGAATTTTCGAAAAATCTCCTAGAATCTACTCCTTACTCAAGTTAGTATTAAAGACCAAGTAACATTTCATTGATTCATTCTTATTTTTTTTTTCTAGTTTTTTCATTTTATTCAAAATAACTGAAATCGGAAATTCTTGAGTAGTCTACTTCCCCTCGAACGCGGAATCCCCTTAAGGGTTGCAATTCAAAAGGGATTTCCTTGTCCATGTACCCCTCCATTTGATTCGATCTTTTAGGTCCTGACATCGCCTCGACGATTCTGTTAAGATGTTCTTAAAGCCTATATGCGATGGATAGACTTCTGCAACCATGCATATTTACCCACTGAGAAACAGAATTCAATTTCACAAATTAAGGAAGTCTTTTTTCACGAGGTACAACTCAAAATTACTCATTTTTGACTACTGAATCGACCATAGACCAACTCCCCGCTCCTTTTTTTGTTAATATTTTATACACCCATACTTCTGAGCTTCACGTTACTCCTTTCACGAGACATGTCAGATTGGGGACATCCCACTAACTGGGAAGACAGTGTATCATTTTGAATCTGTAAAATTCGAATTTCGATCAAATCACACATCGCAGTATACAAGGCCTTCCAATTCTTTAAGAGGTTTATCTAAAAGATTCGCGATATAACTAGGTAGACGTTTCAAGTACCACACATGGGTTACTAGACAAGCCAGTTTGATATATCCCATTTGATATCTTCGAATACGAGAATCCGCAAATTCAACTCCGCATTGTTCACAAAATTTCTGGTCCTCTTTTTCATCTCTGATTACTCGATAATTTCCACAAGCACAAATTCCACTTTGTATAGGACCAAAAATTCTTTCACAAAACAATCCATCCTTTTCGGGTTTATTGGTTTTATAATGAAAAGTATAGGGTTTTGTTACCTCTCCAACTATCTCGCCATTAGGGAGGATTTTGTTAGCCCAAGCACTTATCTTTTGAGGCGAAACTGATTCAATTCGGAGTTGTTGATGTTTATACCGATCGATCATAGAATAAAAATTCTGATTCGTTTCGATTAAGCTTCCTTTCTATTAATCTGTAAATTTTTATCAGATACAAGGCAATAATTCAGTTCCAGAGCCAAAGAGCGTAGTTCTCGAACGAGCAATCGAAAAGATTCTGGAGCATCCGCAGGTTTAGGTATTGTTCCGCCAATCATCGTAATACCAAGGACTTCTTGACGAGCTCGAATATGATCCGATTTATAAGTAAGCATCTCTTGTAAAATATGAGCAACGCCAAATCCCTCGAGAGCCCAAACCTCCATTTCTCCTACCCGTTGTCCGCCTTGCTTAGCCCGTCCTCTAAGGGGTTGTTGTGTAACAAGTGCATAATGTCCGCTCGAACGCCCGTGTATTTTATCATCAACTTGATGAATTAATTTCAAGATATAAGGCTTTCCTAGTAAAACAGGTTGTTCAAAAGGATCTCCCGTTCTTCCATCAAATATTCGGCTTTTTCCGGGATACTCCGGTTCAAATACCCAGGGATTCGCTGTTTGCTTACTAGCTTCATATAATTCCGAAAATACTAGTTTTCTCGAAGCCTCTTGTTCATATCTCTCATCAAAAGGTGCTATTCGATAATGTCTATCTAGCAGATCCCCCGCTAATCCGAGCGAGCATTCAAATATCTGTCCTACATTCATTCGTGAGGGCACTCCTAATGGATTGAAAACCATATCAATAGTTCTTCCATCTTGCAAATAAGGCATATCTTGTCTAGGTAAAATTTTTGAAATAATACCCTTATTTCCATGTCGTCCAGCTACCTTATCACCTACGTTGATTTCACGTTTCTGTAAAATATATACACGAATGGTTTCTTGATTATAACTGGACCCTCCCCCTTTCTGAATCCATCTCAC